GACTTACTTCAATTTTGACTCTATCTCCTGGTAGTATCCGTATAAAACTACGGCGGATCTTTCCTGAAACATAACCTAGAATCAGATCTTCATTATCTAACCGAACCCGGAACATACCATTGGGAAATGATTCAGTAATTAAACCTTCATGAACCCATTTTTGTTCTTTCATTCCAGGTAAACCCCCTTAAAGTATCAACTAATGGAGGAGGAGTGATATTAGATAACCTGTTCTGTCTCTTTTTTTTTTCACAAAATATGAAATTTTGTATCTAATTTGGATATTAGAAGGATTACCATATATAACACAAAATTTCTCCGCCGATTCCTTCTAGTCGAGCCTCTCGGTCTGTCATTATACCCCGAGAAGTAGAAAGAATTACAATCCCCATTCCGCCCAAAATTTTAGGAATTCTTTGATAATTAGAATAGATTCGTAGACCAGGTCGACTGATCCGTTTTAAATTTAAAGTCGTTTTATATGGCCCTTTCCTATTCCTTCTATGTCGTAGGGTTAAAACCAAAAAATCCTTGTCGTTTTCCCGATGTTTTCTGACGTTTTCTATAAAGCCTTCTCGTAAAAGTATTTTAACAACGTTTTCTGTGATGTTAGTAGATGTTATTCGAACCGTCCCTTTTCTATGCATGTCAGCATTTCGTATGGAGGTTATTATGTCAGCAATAGTGTCTCTACCCATAATGAACTAAAATTATTGGTGCCTCAAAATTTGGATATAATAAACATGATCGTTTTTTGTTATGAATTAGTAAAGGTATATACGTGAGACACAATCTATTAATTAATCGATTTCATTCAAATACTCTATTTACTATAACTCTATATCATGGTCTTATCTTATAATACTTCAGGGGCTAATGAAACTATTTTAGTAAAATTTAATTGTCTCAATTCCCGGGCGATCGCACCAAAAACTCGAGTTCCTTTTGGATTTCCTTCTTGATCGATGACAACTGCAGCATTGTCATCATATCGGATTATCATACCATTGTCACGTTTGAGTTCTTTACAAGTACGTACAATTACAGCTCTGATCACTTCTGATCTTTTTAGAGGCATATTTGGTACTGCTTCTTTGATCACAGCAACAATAACATCACCAATATGAGCGTATCGTCGATTACTAGCTCCTATGATTCTAATACACATCAATTCTCGAGCCCCGCTGTTGTCCGCTACATTTAAATAAGTCTGGGGTTGAATCATATCATTTTATAATCTGTTCTTTCAATGCAAAACAATAAAGGGGCGAAGAAAAAAAGAAATATTATTTTTTCAAAACAAAAAGAGGGGGAAACCCGCAATTGCTTTTTGATTCCAAGATCTCTTTCCTATGGTTATATATTTCTATCATGAAATAATGAATTGAGTTCGTATAGGCATTTTGGATGCTGCTATTGCAATAGCCTTTCTGGCTATATTTTCTGCTACTCCACCCATTTCATAAAGTATTCTACCTGGTTTAATGACAGCTACCCAATATTCGGGAGATCCTTTACCCGACCCCATACGTGTTTCCGCAGGTCTTACTGTAACGGGTTTGTCTGGAAATATACGTACCCATATTTTTCCCCCACGGCGTGCATTTCGTGTCATTGCTCGCCGCCCTGCTTCTATTTGTCTAGATGTGATCCAAGCAGGTTCAAGTGCCTGAAGAGCATATCTACCGAAACAAATATTATTACCCCGAGAAGATATTCCCTTCATTCTTCCTCTATGTTGTTTACGGAATCTGGTTCTTTTGGGGTTATAGTTGATGGTTGTTTCGCAATTCCATCTCTACTGCAGAACTGGACATGAGAGTTTCTTCTCATCCAGCTCCTCGCGAATAAAAGGATTGAACAATATTTAATTATATTTGATATTGCATCTAATATATTCAAAATTTATTGATTTTGTTTGGATATATAAATAAACATAAATTTTAAATTTATAGATAATGTCCTTTTTTATAACGTTATTATTATTATAACGAATCTTTTTTTTTTTATCATATTTGATTTTTTCACAAAAAAAAAATGTCGCAATCAAATAAAATAAAGCTTTCGCGGGCGAATATTGACTCTTTATTTACTATCTCGTTCAGTTGTAGGGTTAGCCCACGATCGCTCAGAATAAATGAAATTGTTCTCCGGTTCGTTCCGCCATCCCATCCGATGAATCATTACGATTCGTTTTGAATAGAATCTTCTTTATTCACAGGTTCCATCGTTCCCATCGCTTCTCGAGTAATGCTTAGGTCTGAAATTCGGCAATGGAGTCTCTCATTAAATTTGCTTGAGTCAATCTTCTCAGTCTTTATTGACTCGAGGCTCTTTATTTTTTGCTCTATGAACAGATTCATCTGGATGAGAGTATTGATGCTTTATTACATTGTCTTTTATAAGATTACGTATCGACCTTACATAACATATTATATTTTATATTGGAATTATCTATCATTAACATTTTTTCTCTCTTTCTCTCACCTTTCCAGTTATC